ACAAAGAGTCTTACAAAAGAAAAAAACATCAACACAAAGAAAAGAAGTAGTCCTAACAAAACAAGTTATAGTTATAATGGAAAAGAAAAATCACCAAAAATTTTTTGGAAAATATTAAAAATAAAAAAAAGAAGAAATAGATTAATCTATAAATTAGATTTGTTTATAAAAATTTTCATTAAAAGAATATACATCGATATCTTTCTATGTATCATTCATATTGCTAGAATTCCTACACAACTAGTTCTTGAATCAAGAAATTTTTGTTTTGATAAATACATTTACAATAATAAAACAAACCAAGAAATAAAAAACAAAAAAGAAATTAACTTTATTTCGACTCTAAAAAGTGAACTTTACAATATTAAGAATAGTAAGAGGAATTCACATCTTTTTTTTGACTTATCCTCTTTATCACAAGCATATGTATTTTACAAATTATCACAAACCCACGTTATTAATTTGTATAAGTTAAGATCTATTTTTGAGTATCATGGAACTCCCGTTTTTCTTAAGACTGCAATAAAAAATTATTTTGTAACACAAGGAATATTTTATTCCGAATTAAGACATACAAAACTTTCAAGTTCTGAAACGAATCAATGGAAAAACTGGTTAAGAGGTCATTATCAATACAATTTATCTCAGATTAGATGGTTTGAATTAATACCACAAAAATGGCGAACTACAATAAATGAAGGTGGTATTACCCAAAATAAAGATTTAACAAAATGGAATTTGTATGAAAAAGATCGATTACTTTATCACAAAAAACAAAAGGATTTTAAAGTATATCCATTACCAAACCAAAAAGATAATTTTCCAAAATACTATATATATAATCTTTTATCATATAAATCTATTAATTATGAAATTAAGAAGTCCTCATATATTATTTATGGATCACCATCAGAATTAAATAACAACCAAAAAATTACTTTTAATTACAACAATTATAAACAAAATTTATTTGAAAGCCTGGAGGAAATTCCTATCAATCATTATCTAGAAAAGGGCGATATTTTGTATATGCAAAAAAATCCAGATAGAAAATATTTTGATTGGACAATTCTCAATTTTTTTCTAAGACAAAAAATGGATATTGAGGCCTGGACCAAAATGGATTATAGCAGTAATATAAATACTAAGCTTGGAAGTAAGAATTACAAAAAAATTGAGAAAATGGATAAAAACGATATTTTTTATCTGATGATTCATCAAGATTTAGAAATAAATCCAATCAATGACAAGAAACTCTTTTTTGATTGGATGGAACTGAATGAAGAAATCCTAAACCCAATATCGACAAATCTGAAACTTACGTTCTTCCCAGAATTTGTGCCACTTTATAATGTATACAAAAAAAAACCATGGATTATACCAAGCAAATTACTTCTTTTAAATTTAAATAAAAAGAAAAACATCAATGAAAAGAAAAAATTCCATTTTTTTAGACCATCGAATGAAAAAAGAAATTTTGAATTAATGAATCGAAATCAAGAAGAAAAAGAACCCGCGGGCCGAAGAGGCCTTGGATCATATTCACAAAACCAAGATAAAATGAAAAAACAATATAAGATCCGAAATAAGATGAGACCAGAAATAATTTTCTTACGGAAACACTATTTGCTTTTTCAATGGATAATAGACGATGGTTTAATTCCGAATTTAACTGAAAGAATGATCAATAATATCAAGATATATTGTTACTTGCTTGGACTGATAAATCCAAGAGATACTACTATATCGTCTATTCAAAGGAAAGAAATAAATCTGGATATAATGGTGATTCGAAAAAAATTGACTCCTATAGAATTGAATAAAAAGGGGATATTTTTTATCGATCCCATTCGTTTGTCTGTAAAAAACGACGGATACTTTATTATATATCAAACCGTAGGTATATCGTTGGTTCATAAAAGTAAGTACCAAACTCCTCAAAGATATCGAGAACAAAGATATATCAATAAAAATAAATTGGATGAATCTATCCCAAGATATCAAATAATAATTCGAAAGAGAGACAAAAAACATTATGATTTTATCGTTCCTGAAAAGATTTTATCATCTAGACGTCGTAGAGAATTGAGAATTCTAATTTCTTTCAACTCAAAGAATATAAATAGTGTGGATAAAAATCGAGTATTTTGTAACAAAAAGAACATAAAAAACAGGAATCCTTTTTTGGATCAAAAAAAGCATCTTGATAGAGATAAAAATGACTTAATTAAATTAAAGTTATTTCTTTGGCCTAATTATCGATTAGAAGACTTAGCTTGTATGAATAGATATTGGTTTAATACCAATAATGGAAGCCGTTTTAGTTTGTTAAGAATATATCCACAATTAAAAATTGGTTGATGGTACATTTTTCCTATATATTCTGTACCATATAGAAAAGCAAATAGATGCACATATGCCCTGTCTTACGTCCTAGTCTAATATTAGATATTTTTTATTTAATACTAAGTCAATGACGTATCAATTTGTTTGGATAAAATCTATAAAATAAACGAATATATGGAATATTCCGAATTTTCGGTCTAAATTATTTGACGTTGTAAGTGTAAAAACGTACCATCTACTTTTTTATCCCTGTCCAACTAAAATTAAAATTCTTGTGTATACTAATTACTACATTAAAATGACTAATATTATTATTACTGATCAAATAAAATATTTTATATGTAAATTAAAGGGTAGAAGGAGCTTTTTTTATGATAAAAAATCCATTCAGTGCAATTATTTTGAAAGAGGAAAACGAAGACAACAAGGGGTCTGTTGAATTTCAAGTAGTGAGTTTCACCAATAGGATACGGAGACTTACTTCACATTTGGAATTGCACAAAAAAGACTATTTATCTCAGAGAGGTCTGCGTAAAATTCTAGGAAAACGTCAACGGCTGCTCGCCTATTTGTCAAAAAAAAATAGAGTACGTTATAAAGAATTAATCGGACAGTTGGAGATTCGAGAAACAAAAAATCATTAATTTTAAGAGTCGTTTTGAATTTTCGCTTAAATTTTGATGAACCTCTTTTCACTTTCAGCAATTCATGGAAGAATGAATCGGGAAAAAACCTATGACTGCACCAGCTACACGAAATGACCTTATGATAGTCAATATGGGCCCTCAGCACCCATCAATGCACGGTGTTCTTCGACTCATTGTTACTCTAGATGGTGAAGATGTTATTGACTGTGAACCGATATTGGGTTATTTACATAGAGGAATGGAAAAAATTGCGGAAAACCGAACAATTATACAATATTTACCTTATGTAACACGTTGGGATTATTTAGCTACTATGTTCACTGAAGCAATAACTGTAAATGCACCAGAGCAGTTAGGCAATATTCAAGTGCCTAAAAGGGCCAGCTATATCAGAGTCATTATGTTAGAGTTAAGTCGTATAGCTTCGCATTTGTTATGGCTTGGCCCTTTTATGGCAGATATTGGCGCACAGACCCCTTTCTTCTATATTTTTCGAGAAAGAGAATTGATATATGACCTATTCGAAGCTGCTACCGGTATGCGAATGATGCATAATTATTTTCGTATTGGAGGAGTCGCTGCTGATTTACCTTATGGCTGGGTAGATAAATGTTTGGATTTTTGTGATTATTTTTTAACAAGAGTTACTGAATATCAAAGGCTTATTACACGGAATCCTATTTTTTTAGAGCGAGTTGAGGGAGTAGGCATTATTGGCGGAGAGGAGGCAATTAATTGGGGTTTATCGGGACCAATGTTACGAGCTTCCGGAATACAATGGGATCTTCGAAAGGTTGATCATTATGAGTCTTACGATGAATTTGATTGGGGAGTTCAATGGCAAAAGGAAGGGGATTCATTAGCTCGTTATTTAGTACGAATCGGTGAAATGACAGAATCAATAAAAATTATTCAACAGGCTTTAGAAGGAATTCCGGGGGGGCCCTATGAGAATTTAGAAATCCGGCGCTTTGATAAAGTATGGGATCCCGAATGGAATGATTTTGACTATCGATTTATCAGTAAAAAACCTTCTCCTACTTTTGAATTGTCAAAACAAGAACTTTATGTGAGAGTCGAAGCCCCAAAAGGAGAATTAGGAATTTTTCTGATAGGAGATAAGGGTGTTTTTCCTTGGAGATGGAAAATCCGACCACCGGGTTTTATCAATTTGCAAATCCTTCCTCAATTAGTTAAAAGAATGAAATTGGCTGATATTATGACAATACTAGGTAGCATAGATATCATTATGGGAGAAGTTGATCGTTAAAATGATAATAGATACAACAGAAGTACAAGCTATCAATTCTTTTTTTAGATTGGAATCCTTAAAAGAGGTATATGAGATCATATGGATGCTTGTCCCTATTTTTACTCCTGTATTAGGAATCACAATAGGTGTACTAGTAATTGTTTGGTTAGAAAGAGAAATATCTGCGGGGATACAACAACGTATTGGCCCTGAATACGCCGGGCCTTTGGGAATTCTTCAAGCTTTAGCAGATGGTACAAAATTACTTTTCAAAGAGAATCTTCTTCCATCAAGAGGAGATACTCGTTTATTCAGTATCGGACCATCCATAGCAGTCACATCAATTCTACTAAGTTCTTTAGTAATTCCTTTTGGATATCGCCTTGTTCTAGCCGATTTAAGTATTGGTGTTTTTTTATGGATTGCCATTTCAAGTATTGCTCCCGTGGGCCTTCTTATGTCAGGTTATGGATCAAATAATAAATATTCCTTTTTAGGTGGTTTACGGGCTGCTGCTCAATCAATTAGTTATGAAATACCATTAACTCTATGTGTGTTATCAATATCTCTACGTGTGATTCGTTAAGACATAAAATATCCTCTATGTCTTTTCTTTCTAGGAAGTAAATTTCATGAGTTGAATATAACTTTTTATTTTTTATTCATCATTCGGGTTGATGAACTAAACCAGATAGTTATATGAGTGAAAAAAACAGTTTCTTACTTTGTAGTAAAAAGATTCAGTCTCATTTCCT